TATTATACGCGAATTCCTTGGCATCTATAGAGATGCGCTATCGGTGACTCGATTCTTTCTCTTTATTTCCCTGTAACCAGAAAGGGCTCGACTTGGTCAGATGGGTGCGTGCGCTTCGGATAAGGCTAATTTATATGCTTACACTATAACTATGGCTCACGAGGAGGCCCTGGTCCTGACTAAGGAATGGGATCCCCGTACTTTTCCTATTTTCTTTCTTCTTTCATGTCGAGCTTTCGAAAGCCACTGGGGAGGGAGAATGAACGATCGACTGCTAAAGATCTTGAATAAAGCATTGATAGCTTTGCAGAGGAGAAAAACTTTGATTCTTCCCGAAGGTCTTCCTCGCATGCTGAAGTGAACAGGGGCGGTACCAACTACGACTCGAAAGCGGTCACTCCTGTCAATGAATACAATTCATAGCTGTCCATCTTAGTAACATAGCCGTAACGACTTTGTTTTACTGCTCGAGGTGGTGATAGCTTTTAGATATTTACTTAATTATAAGCTTGCATAGTGCTCTTCCTATTTGTTTTCTCGGCCGCCGAACCGAACGAAGACAGTTTCTCTCCTCTTTGTACCTATTACACTGATCTCTTCTCTTTCACTCTCTTTCTTCATTCAGGAAAGGTGAAGATTGAATCGGGAACAGAAAACGAAGCAGGAACAGACTTGTCCTTTGGTCGAGTTTGCTTCACTTCCTGAGCCCTCACCACTTCCTGCGACAGCTAACAAGGGGCATTTAGGACAACTCGTTCATTTAGCACAACTTCATTCCGCTCGGGCCTGTCTTTGGAGAGTCCCTTCTTTCCAATCAATAAATATAGTGCTGGCTCGCTATTCATATTATTTCTGCTTGACCGGTACCAAGAACTCCATTTTCAATGAATTCTGGGTCTGGGCGCTTAGCAGCCCCTACTTTCACATTTCTTCCTATGAAATTGGTCTACTTCCATTTAGACTGAGATGGCTTCTCTTTCGACGGATTGATCCGGACTTCCCCACTTCAACACTCGCAGGAAAGAAAGAGAAGACCTTCATCCTATTGAAGCTGCTAACTGAGACTGAGCAGATATTGACCTATGAGATTTGTACACTTCGGCTTGGCACCTTCCTTTGGTTCGTGCTCGCACGGGCCCTTTCTCTGCCAATCTCGAATTCGAATCTTTGCTTACCTGTGGGCCTTCCAGGATCACTTTTGGAGCTCGCAACGTTGAGTTTGATTCCCAGTTGATCCTTACTAATCCATATGAAGTTAGGTTAGCTACTTCCCTCAGTGGAGATAAGGAATTTAATAATAGAAAACCCTAATTAAATGGGATTTTTCCTATCTAAAATAGGGCTTTGAACCAGCCTTAGAGACCATTTTTCTTTAAAGGTTTTAATGATTTACAGAAATTTTCGTTTTTTTCAATTCTTCAAAAAAAAGACTTCCTGCCAGGCTTTCTGTGCTAATCCGCATTGCTTTCAAGCTTTAGGAGAAATTTCTAATGGAACGAGCCTTAGTTCGGTTCAGGTGCTCAATCTAGTAATAGTACGGGCAGGTAAGGGCCAATTAAGAAAGACTTTGTAGGGAAACCCGAGTTCAACTAGAGTAGCGAACCTGGAAAGCTTAGTAGTTAGCCAGGAAAGCTGGAGTAGAACGCAAACTGGATAAGCGAATAAAGTCATTTTTTCACGAATTCTAGGCGGTTGTAGAGGGATTAAGCATTCCTTTGAACGCAATGAGAAGATCTAGGGTAGAAAGTAGCTCCCCAGTAGCTCAAAGAAAGTCTCGTCCCGACCTGGGGTTGGCTTGAGAAGGAGAGTCTCGCCGGTTGTTAACAAAGCAGCATGCAAGGAAGCAAAGATGAACCGGCTTGGGGGGAATAAATAATATGAATTGGAGGGTGGGTCCTTAACACCAAACTACCTTCTCTTCTAATCTTGCTACGAAATATCGATTTTCAGGCGAAATTCCAAGGTAAGGTTTTGAGCCAATCAAGTAAGCGAGTACCTGTATCCGTCCCTGCTGTCGCAGGTTCTGAAGTAGTGGGAGTAATAAAGGGTTAGTTAATTAAATTTCCTTCAAACCTGTCAGTGTGAAATCAAGCTTCAGAGTCAACAGAGTCAAACGGTGAAACGAAATCTCTTTCATACAAATCTTATCTTATGCTTGCCCGAGGGGATAGTAACTTCTTAGAAAAGCAAGGACGGGACTCGTTTTCAAGCAGAATTCGAAGATTAGTCTTTCTCACCTTTCTGCTACCTCAAAAGAGGAAATTCCATGTTCAAAATCAAGATGAAGCAGTCCAATCCTGAATGAGATCTTTTGGGCTCGACTCGAGAGGATCAAACAGAAGACAGCGCCATGTTAATGCGATCGCAAGACAAAGAAGCTGCGATCACAACATGAACAAGCAAAAAAGAGGGTCTTTCATCATTTTTCTCATATTTCGCCGGGACGTGGTAGCTGATTCGCCCTACACTCGGAACACGAAATTCCACTCAGGTTCACGAGGCCCAGAAGCAGGAAGCATCACTCTTTTGAAGAACTGCTTCTAGTTACCGAGTGGCTAGTTCGGTGGGTGATTCGTTCACCAGCTTGTTCGCTTCCAACACAAGCACGCTACCCTTTGTTCGCCCTCTACCACAAGGACCGGCTCCCCTCGAGAAAGGGGCAATGAGCACTAAAAAAGTACAAACTGAAACTGGTCAACGATGGCCTCTGAAAGCCTAAATTGTTTGATTCTTTTTGTTTCCCTTTGAATATTTGAAAATCCTATACCCCCATTCAGGCAATCTAAGCAAACAAACGTCTTTCCTACATCTGATTAATCTTTCTAGTGGGGGTATTTGCAGCCTAGCCTGTTGGCGGCGTAAGTAAGGCTTCCATACCTCTGTGAGCTTGATTGCCTTCCTTTCAAAGAAAATGTCTGTGACTTTGTTTTCTTTCTGTCTTAACAATGCAAATCTGTATCTCTATTTTTGGGGGGTGCCCCCTTTGTTCCATTATTTCGAGTACGCTTGCTTTCTTATGCATAAAAGTTTGAACTTCCAAAAAGCCTTCTCAGAGAGCCTTTTGAGTTTCAAAAAAAAAGAAAATTCTTGTGATTCTATCTCCTTTCTGGTGAAGACTGGAAACGTCCTGTATGCGTATTCCCATATTTTGATTGGCTTTGCCTATTTTGGAAGCTTTGCGTAAATCGGCTGTTCCGTCATATCATAGCTTGAGTTATTCCCGAAAGGCCTTCTAACCTGCGGCTTTCCTGAGGAAAATTTTGCAAAGAACAGATTTAGCATTTGTCAATAAACCTTTTGATATTTCTTTTGAAGAGAAGAGGCTTTTCTCCTCTTTCTTCTTTGTTTTTGTGTTGGTTTTTTGAAAGTCAGTCTGAAGACTAGCCCTCCGTAAGTGCGCTATTCGATAGCTTCCCTTTCTACTATTTAATCTTAATCTCTAGTTCGAAAAGAAGTTTTGTTACTGGGCTTAGAAGAAAGCTTAGGAAACACATGAAATTGACTGATAATAGATAATACCCGAACCCATTGAAAGGGAGAAAGGCCTGCTTACTTCTTGTTTAGGTTCAAGTAATCGACGCACATTCGCACTTTGCCATCCGGGACGATGTTTTCGAGCCATGACTGATATATATGGATGGAGACAGGGCTTTGGCGCCGCTTGGAACTGCTGAATGACTTCTGCCTTCAGTTGCTGCTGCGTCTGTTGATTCACCTTATGCAAATGCTCACTCATTTCATGAATCTATCCTGCCCTGGAAAGTCATACGAGCTCCCGCTAAGAACGTGATGAGTATGAAACTTAGAGAGCTTTACAGGCCGGGGGTTTTGCTACTGACGAATCCGTAGTGGTGGGATGGGAGCCGGGCTCACGTAGCAGATAGAGAGTAGACTCCCTAATACCTGTAGATCAACACGGAAACACTGAGAAAATCGTTAAGTGATAGGTGCTGCATATGAGAATGCTTCCTCGGCGATCGGCGTCGCTATCTCAGTACTGTAGTACCTGCTTGATTGACTAAGGAGGTCAGGCACTCAAAAAAAGGCCATGCCAATCGGTCAAGTTAGGGCTCATACATTATAGTACAGAAAGGGCTCATTAGGCCATAGAGTCACGAGTCACGGAAATGTTCCTAATTTAAACACCACAATCATTACTTACTTTGAGCTCCGGGGGCTGGTTCGCGTCTTTGAAAAGCCTGATTTTTTAGATCAGTCTCGTGAACTTCTTCATGCTTGGGGACTTGAGATCAGCCAGATCTGGCCTGGCGTGCCTCTTGCTGCTCGGCTATCGCAGGAACGTTAACTATGAGACGGCAAAACAGTCGAGAGTGATTCTTCTGACAATGAAAGAATCTTTGCACTTTAGTCCTTCCTTCACGTCCTTATACTGGTCTCACTGCTCTAGGAGTACCTAAAAGTGAGCCCTCTTTGTACAAGGAGCATGCCCGAGGGAGCTACTACGCTCACCGCGCACTTGCCTGAGCTTCGCTACCGCTTCGCCCAGCTCCTACGCCTACCACGAACTTGAATCATCACGTGGCTGCAAGCTAAGCTTCACACGGTCCTGAGGAAGCCAAAAGACCCTCTCACGGCTCCGAAACACGTTGGAGAGCTTTTAGATCCCGCCCTAAAACGCCCATTCTCCTAGAGTTCCAAAGTGATCCTCATTCTCACCGCAGCCTTCTTAAGCCGAAAGAAAGCCGGGCAAGAATCGCATTTTTTGGTAGTACGAAGGGGGAGCAGAATCGTATCTGGCAGTGGTTCTTCGGATCGATCACTGATTCTCGGCCCCGCCGTTTGGCTTCCACTCCAGTTGACCTCTCTTGTTTCCATCCCCCCGTGAGAAGGTAGAGAGCAAAACCAACCCAGCAAACCAATATTACTATGCCCCTATTAGTAAAGCATGTACTTCTTGCAAGGCTTGCTGAGCTTCTTCATGTGACAGACATCGCAAAAGTAGTCCGTCGCGATAGAGGGCATCGTTCAAGTATACTTTTCACCCTGATGGGTTTCGCAGTCGACCATTTGATAGCCCTGTTCCTGAATATACAGAACTAATAGGGCTTCGATGAGCCCTAGATGTAAAGGGGTTCAAGAACCCTTCTAAGCAATTAGAAGAGCGCGGAATTTGACCTCCCTCAAATGGATGGATCTGGGATTGATTGTGGAACCGAGCAGAGAGAACCCGGGGCAGGCAGACCGGTGACATGGAAAGAGATCTTTCTATGTCAGCAGGAGCGCCTGCGCTTATGGCATTGTCGATCGCCTACCCGTTCGTGCGTGCAGGCAGGTATGCTATTTGGTCAATCCAATAATCCGGGATGATGAGATACGGCGACCAAGGATCGCATTCAGTTTGAAGTCCCTCCCGAGGAACCGAACTCATTTCCGAGGAATGACCAAGTGCGATAAAGAGCAAGCGAAAACCAGCCCTTGGAGACGGAGGATGTCAGAAGCGAAGTGAAACTATGAACAGACGACTCGATCCTGGACCTCTTATTATTATATGAAAGAGCGAAGGCTCGAAAGATGAAAAGTGGGATGGATGAGGTTTTTTCCTGGTTCACTTAAAAACGACGACCTTTGCAGTAATCAAAAAAAGACCTGGCTGAACGAACTGGGAACGACATAGATCAAAGGTATGAAGCGAGCAAAGAAAGTCAAGGATAGGCGAAAGAAGTGAAACTTAAAAAGAAGGAAAGGAAGCAAAAAGAAAAGGATAATGAAAGCGCCGAGCCATGAGCGAACACAACCAATACGCTATAGGCCAACATCCTAACCCCACACGAATGAGCATACTGAGGGGGATGAAAGAATCTATGACAAAACTAGGACAATGGCACTATGTAAATAAAAGCAAGCAAATGAGAACTTGAATTGACGCGGACGGGAACGAAAAAGCTCCCATTGTCTTTGACCCACATGGAACAGTTTAGAGAAGGGAAACTATCAGGGGACTGTAGACTGGGCTGCCTAAGTCGGGTGTCCCCTCCCAACGAACAGTTACTTCAGCTCTTCCAATCTACGAACGAGAGTTGTCTGGCTATTTAGTCTGGCTTTTGAAGCATACTCCTAATGCTTATGCTTTACTAGTTCGGCAGCTCCGCAACAGCGAGCACCAGCTCAGGGACTTCTCGGTCAGCTTCAATGTAGGAAATGCTAAAAGCTACTCCCTGCGGAATCCCGACTTTGAATACCACCTTTCTCAAACTGGGGGAATTGTTTTTGCTGGCCGGCCCACGCTCGGCATTCATTCTTCCGCTTTCCTTCTTTATTTTATTCTTCGCTTCTGCCTCCACCAAGTCATGAACAACTAACCTCTTTTGAACAATACAGTAATAAAAAAGTACGATGCTTGCAGGTAGGGATCCCAGAGCAGCTTGCTCGGTCTTTTGTTTGAGGTTTTTATTCGTGCAACAGGAGTACTTAGTATAGGAACGGACCCGAACAGGAGATCACACAGAGTCGTAGAATCACTGAACGAGCCTTCGTGTGACGAAGTCGGATCGGAAGTGACATAATATACCTCCTCCGAACCCTCAACAATAGAACGGTTCCCAGTAGGGATTCTAACGGAGGAGTTTGAACGGGCTTTTGGAAGAGCGCTCCGCATGTTTTTTTCCTATCGAGAACCCCCTAGTCGTGAGAAAGAGCCGCTATACCCCCCTCATTCATGATGAATGTGAGGAAAGAAGGAGGAAAGAAATAGGCGATCTCGTTAGCATGAACCGTCAAAATGGAACCTCCCCTGGACGAACAATCGACAAGCCAGACATTATTTCCAATGCAAAATCAAAGAATTTGACGATCTGATTCTGGAGGAGAATACATGTCCACGGAATTCTCTCAATATCTTATCCAGAGGCACTGTTCATCAGAGATCTTGTGCGTATACTCCGGAAAAATATATACTTTTAGGAAACGGTTAGAGCTATGATGTTTGGGATGAATGTACCCCGTTTGGGTAGAAGCTGTGTTGACCGCAACATACTTGATCAATCGCATACCGTCTAAGTTCTTGCTGGAAGCATCCCCGATTACTCTTATTTGAAAGTATTTGGCTGCTGTTCATATTCTCTTTTTTCTTTTTTTTTTTAAGAAAGCGAAAGAAAGCGAGCTCAACGAAACAAGCGAAGCGAGCAGCAAGAGAAGATCGGTAGTAGAAGGTAACGAAATAGAGACTCAGAGAGAGATCAGAAGCTAAATTCGGCAAAAAGAAGGCTGAACCCAGGTAACGCCTATTGTAGTGTAGCACCTGGGGCCGAACGACTCAGGCAGACTCTCTACCCGTGCGCGTGTCTATTTCGCTTTAGGAGGTATCAGAGCGGGTAAATCCCTTTCCCTTTCCTTTCGGATTTCTGCTAATTCTCTTCTTGTTGCACCATGTCCAAGCTTGACGATAGCAGTAGAGCGCTGTCTGCGGCGGCTGTTGCTAAGGAAACACTCAAGGATCGAGTGACCCAACTTGATGGCAAGGTCGACCCTTTGGGCGGACAA